GTTAATGTAGCTTACATATAAAGCACAGCACTGAAGATGCTGAGACGAACAATAAATCTGTTCCAATAACACAAAGGTCTGGTCCTGGCCTTATTATCAATTATAGCTGAACTTACACATGCAAGTCTCCCCGTCCCCGTGAAAACGCCCTCTTTCTCCTAATAAAAGAAAAAGGAGCTGGTATCAGGCTCAATTTGCCCATGACACCTAGCCCCGCCACGCCCTCAAGGGTATTCAGCAGTGATCAACATTGTAAACTAGCGAAAGCTAAATTCAGTTACTAGCTAAAAAAACCGGTCAATCTCGTGCCAGCCACCGCGGTTATACGGGCAGGTTTAAATTGATAAAATCGGCACAAAGCGTGGTTAGATTCTTACCTTAATAAAGCAAAAATTAAGCCCGGCTGTGATATGCTTTCGCTTTTAATAACCTCAATCACGAAAGTAGCTTTAACTCTCATTGAACCCACGATCGCTAGGACACAAACTGGGATTAGATACCCCACTATGCCTAGCCCTAAACTTTGACTACCTCCGCCCGGGAACTACGAGCGTCAGCTTAAAACCCAAAAGACTTGGCGGTGCCCTATACCACCTAGAGGAGCCTGTTCTATAATCGATAATCCCCGATTCACCTCACCACCTCTTGCCAATACCGCCTGTATACCTCCGTCGCCAACTGACCCCTTAAGGGAAATAGTCGGTTAAATGGCCTTCTTCCAATAAGTCAGGTCAAGGTGCAGCGAATGAGATGGGAAGAAATGGGCTACATTTTCTACTAATAGACTACACGAAAGATCACTATGAAATCTGATTGGAAGGCGGATTTAGCAGTAAAAAGAGACTAGAGCGCTCTTTTTAAGTTGGCTCTAGGGCGCGCACACACCGCCCGTCACCCTCTTCAACCCCGCTTAGAAATATTTATAATTCTCTTTAGGGACTAAGAAGAGGCAAGTCGTAACATGGTAAGTCCACCGGAAGGTGGACTTGGAACAAAATGTAGCTTAATTACAAAGCACTTCGTTTACACCGAAACGTCATCTGTTAAACCCGGATCATTTTGATGCCCATAATCTAGCCCGAACTTACCTATCTCACCCCTCTCCCTCCTCTCCCCCAATTAAAACATTTTTAATCTTTAGTACATGCGATCGAAAAAGAACTTGGAGCAACATAAATAGTACCGCAAGGGAAAGATGAAATAGAAATTAAACAAATTCTTAAGCGCAAAACAGCAAAGATTTCAACTTGTACCTTTTGCATCATGGTCTAACTAGTTTAACCAGGCAAAATGATTTTTAGTCTGGACCCCCGAAACTAAGTGAGCTACTCTGAGGTAACCTTAGAGTAAACCCGTCTCTGTAGCAAAAGAGTGGGATAACCTCTGAGTAGAGGTGACATACCTATCGAACTTAGTGATAGCTGGTTACTCAAGAAAAGAATTTTAGTTCAATCTTAAGGGACAAAGAGCCAATATGTGTTATTAAGCAAACCTAAACCCTTAAGACCTATTCAATAAGGGTACAGCCTTATTGAAAAAGGATACAACCTAGAACTCAGGTTAACGATTTTTTTAATGGAATAAGTTGGCCTAAGAGCAGCCACCTTTTAAACAGCGTCAAAGCTTACTCTCCACCTCCCCATTTAATACCCATCCCCACACGGAACCCGATTTTAATATTGAGTCATTCTATACCCCTATAGAAGAGTTAATGTTAGAACTAGTAACATAGAATTATTTCTCACCATGCAAGTGTAAATCAGATCGAATAGATCACTGATAGTTATTCAGAAATGAGATTATTGTAGTAACTTTTCTAGAAAACCCTACAACTCCTCCTGTTAATCTTACACAAGCGCATAAAAGAAAGATTAAAAGACTAAGAAGGAATTCGGCAAATTTAAGTCCCGCCTGTTTACCAAAAACATCGCCTTTTGAATAATATAAAAGGTAATGCCTGCCCAGTGACCATGTGTTCAACGGCCGCGGTATTCTGACCGCGCGAAGGTAGCGTAATCACTTGTTTTTTAAATAAAGACTAGTATGAACGGCCGCACGAGGACCTAACTGTCTCCTTTGTCCAATCAGTGAAACTGATCTCCTCGTGCAGAAGCGAGGATTTTATCATAAGACGAGAAGACCCTATGGAGCTTTAAACTTTTATTAATTATTTTCTTCACCCCTCTAAGGAGCTAACAACTAGTTTAATTCTTTTAATAAAAGTTTTAGGTTGGGGCGACCATGGAGAAAAAAATATCCTCCCTGATGACACCTAACTAAGAGCCACAGCTCCAGGTATTAAGACACTTAACTCCTATTGACCCATTTTATGATCAACGAACCAAGTTACCCTAGGGATAACAGCGCAATCCATTTCAAGAGTCCCTATCGACAAATGGGTTTACGACCTCGATGTTGGATCAGGGCATCCAAGTGGTGCAACCGCTACTAAAGGTTCGTTTGTTCAACGATTAAAGCCCTACGTGATCTGAGTTCAGACCGGAGCAATCCAGGTCGGTTTCTATCTATGATTGAACTTTTTCTAGTACGAAAGGACCGGAAAAGTAGAGCCTATGAATCCCTAAGCTCTAGCTAAAAACTATTGAAGTAATCTAAAATATCTATTAACCTAAGAATATGCCCTAAATCAGGGTGCTAGCGTGGCAGAGCCTGGTAAATGCAAAAGCTCTAAGATCTTTTCCCCAGGGGTTCAACTCCCCTCACTAGCTATGTCTCATCTCCTCCTCTCTCTCAGTTTCCTGATCAACCCCCTTCTCTATGCTATTCCTATTTTACTAGCCGTTGCTTTCCTTACCCTCCTTGAACGAAAAATTTTAGGCTACATACAATCCCGCAAAGGACCCAACATTGTCGGCCCCCTGGGCCTTCTTCAACCTGTGGCAGATGGCATTAAACTTTTTATTAAAGAACCCGTACGGCCCTCACTCTCATCACAAACTTTATTTTTTATTGCACCCACTATAGCCCTCTCGCTAGCCTTAATTATTTGATCTCCCATCCCTATACCTTTCACTTTTACCGACCTAAACTTAGCTGTCCTCTTTATTCTTACAATCTCTAGCTTAACAGTTTACTCAATCCTAGCCTCCGGCTGAGCCTCAAACTCCAAATATGCTCTCATTGGGGCCTTACGAGCAGTAGCCCAGATAATTTCCTATGAAGTTGCCCTCGGCCTTATTCTTCTTTCTATCATTATCTTTACCGGAGGCTTCACTATCTTAAACTTTAATTTTACCCAAGAAAGCATCTGACTTATTGCCCCCAGCTGACCGCTAGCCGCCATATGATTTATTTCTTCTCTAGCAGAAACGAATCGGGCTCCATTTGATCTCACAGAAGGTGAATCTGAACTAGTCTCTGGGTTTAATGTAGAATACGCAGCCGGACCATTTGCCTTATTTTTCTTAGCAGAGTATGCTAATATCATAATAATAAACACTTTATCAACAATTTTTTTTCTTGGTCCCTCCTCTCTTCCTCACCCCGAGCTTTCCACTTTTCTTCTTATATTCAAAACAGCCCTCATAACTGCACTTTTTTTGTGAATTCGAGCCTCCTACCCCCGTTTCCGTTATGACCAACTGATACACTTAGTCTGAAAAAACTTTCTCCCATTAACCTTGGCCCTGGTTTTATGACATATTGCCGTCTCCCTCTCCCTCTCGGGATTAGCCCCACAATATTAGGACATGTGCCTGAAAGTTAAGGCTTACTTTGATAGAGTAACATATAGGGGTTCAAATCCCCTCATTTCCTTAGAAGGGAGGGAATTGAACCCGCACCTAAGAGATCAAAACTCTTTGTACATCCGTTTATACTGCCCTCTAGTAAGGTCAGCTAATAAAGCTTCTGGGCCCATACCCCAGCCATGTGAGTTAAAACCCCTCCTTTACTAATTAACCCCACTGCCCTCTCCATATTTATCTCCGCCCTAGGCCTTGGCACAACTATTACGCTATCCAGTCATCACTGACTTCTAGCTTGAGCTGGCCTAGAAATTAACACTCTCGCCATCATTCCCCTAATAGCCTCTATACATCACCCTCGAGCTATTGAGGCCACAACTAAATATTTTCTAACCCAAGCAGCTGCAGCTGCTTTAATTTTATTTGCTAGCATTTATAATGCTTGACTTTCAGGGGAATGAGCTACCATTGCCTCCATAAATTTTATCTCAACATCTCTCCTATCAGTTGCCCTAACCATTAAACTTGGATTAGCACCATTTCACTTCTGGTTGCCTGATGTGCTCCAAGGCCTAACTCTTAACACCGGACTAATTTTGTCCACATGACAAAAGCTGGCTCCAATTAGCCTTCTCTTCATAATTTCCCCTAACTTAAACACCCCTCTTATTTTTACACTAGCCACACTATCAACCTTGGTTGGGGGATGAGGGGGCTTAAACCAAACCCAACTTCGAAAAATTATAGCCTACTCTTCAATTGCCCACCTCGGATGAATGACAATTACTCTAACAACACAACCTAAACTCACCATTTTTGCCTTAGCCATCTACCTCATTTCAACTTCCCTTATATTTCTTACCTTCAACCACATATCAACAACAAAAATTTCCACCCTCGCTACCTCCTGAATTAAAAACCCGTTCCTAGCTTCACTAACCCCCCTCAGCCTTCTCTCCTTAGGAGGCCTTCCCCCACTTTCAGGCTTTATACCTAAATGATTCATTCTAACAGAATTGACTAAACAAAATACGATTATTATTGCCACAGTAATAGCTCTCTCATCTCTTCTTAGCCTATATTTCTATCTTCGCCTCTCATATTCTCTCGCGCTTACAATTTCACCAAACTTTCTAAATTCCTCTTCTTTATGACGAATAAAAATCAACCCTACCCCCTTCATCTCCTTAACCTTAATCCTCTCATCTCTTCTCCTTCCCATCTCGCCATCCTTAATCAACCTCTTCTAGAAACTTAGGATAACAAGACCAGGAGCCTTCAAAGCTCCCAGTAGGAGTTAAAACCTCCTAGTTTCTGTAAGACTTGCAGATACTTATTCCACATCTTCTGGTTGCAAACCAAATACTTTACTTAAGCTAAAGCCTTCTAGAAGAGCAGGCCTTGATCCTACAACACTTTAGTTAACAGCTAAAAACTCTATCCAGTGAGCTTCCTTCTACTTCTCCCGCTTAATAAAAGGAGCGGGAGAAGCCCTGGCAAAATTACTTGCGTCTTCGGATTTGCAATCCGATGTGTCTACACCACAGAGCTTGATAAGAAAAGGGCTTTAACCTTTGTCTTCAGGGCTACAACCTGCCGCCTACTCGGCCATCTTACCCGTGGCAATTTCCCGTTGATTTTACTCAACCAATCACAAAGACATTGGCACCCTTTACCTTATTTTTGGTGCCTGAGCCGGAATAGTTGGGACCGGCCTAAGCATCTTAATCCGCACAGAATTAAGTGGACCGGGAACCCTTCTAGAAAATGACCAGATTTATAATGTTGTTGTTACTGCACACGCTTTCGTAATAATTTTCTTTATAGTGATACCCGTAATAATTGGGGGATTCGGTAATTGACTTGTACCTTTAATAATTGGAGCCCCTGACATGGCCTTCCCCCGAATGAATAACATAAGCTTTTGGCTTCTTCCCCCCTCCTTTCTCCTTCTTTTAATGTCATCGGCTGTAGAACATGGGGCCGGTACAGGATGAACAGTTTATCCTCCCCTGGCTGGAAATCTAGCTCACGCCGGAGCTTCTGTGGACCTCACTATCTTTTCTCTTCACTTAGCAGGAGTGTCCTCTATTCTAGGGGCTATTAACTTTATTACTACCATTCTTAATACCAAGCCACCAGCCATAACCCAATACCAAACGCCCTTATTTGTTTGATCTGTCCTTATTACAGCAGTCCTTCTTCTTCTCTCTCTTCCTGTTCTAGCTGCAGGAATTACTATACTTCTTACCGATCGCAACCTAAACACGACCTTCTTTGACCCGGCTGGGGGAGGAGACCCGATTTTATACCAACATCTTTTCTGATTTTTTGGCCACCCTGAAGTGTACATTCTTATCCTCCCCGGATTTGGAATAATTTCTCACATTGTAATATACTACTCCGGGAAAAAGGAACCCTTCGGATACATAGGCATGGTCTGGGCCATGCTTTCCATCGGGCTTCTGGGGTTTATTGTCTGAGCCCATCATATGTTTACAGTGGACTTAAACACCGACACCCGAGCTTACTTCACCTCTGCTACAATAATTATTGCTATCCCCACAGGAGTCAAAGTATTTAGCTGGCTGGCTACTATGTACGGGGGAACAATTAAATGAGAAGCCGCTATACTCTGGGCTATGGGGTTTATTTTTCTATTTACAGTAGGAGGCTTAACAGGAATTATCCTAGCTAATTCTTCCCTGGACATTGTCCTTCACGATACGTACTACGTAGTAGCCCATTTCCACTATGTCCTTTCCATAGGCGCTGTGTTTGCAATTATAGGAGGCTTTGTCCATTGATTCCCACTATTTACAGGATATACTCTTCACGAGACCTGAACAAAAGTACACTTTGGTGTAATATTCCTAGGTGTAAATTTAACCTTCTTCCCTCAACACTTCTTAGGACTAGCAGGAATACCACGTCGCTATTCCGATTACCCGGATGCTTACGGCCCATGAAACTCAGTTTCATCTATCGGCTCCCTAGTCTCCCTAGTAGCCGTAGTATTAATAATGTTTATTATCTGGGAAGCCTTCTCTACTAAACGCGAGGTTCTCACAACTGAATTGATATCCACTAATTTAGAATGACTTTACGGATGTCCCCCTCCTTACCACACATTTGAAGAACCAACTTTCGTTCAAACTCAAGTATAACAACCGAGAAAAGAAGGAATTGAACCCCCCTAACCTGATTTCAAGCCAGGCGCATTGCCAATCTGCCACTTTCTTAATGAAGTGTTAGTAAATTATTATGTCACCTTGTCAAGGTGAAGTAACTGGTTAACTCCCAGTACACTTCTATGGCCAACCACCTTCAATTTGGTTTCCAAGACCCTGCCTCCCCCGTGATAGAAGAACTTATATTCTTTCATGACCATGCAATGATAGTAATCGTATTTATTAGTACACTAGTTCTTTACACCATTGCCAACATAACTACCACTAAATTAACTAATACTAATGCAGTTGACGCCCAACAAATTGAAATAGTCTGAACAGTCATCCCTGCTATTGTCCTTCTCTCTATTGCATTCCCTTCACTACGACTTCTTTACTTTATGGACGGCCCCTCACAATTTCATCTAACTATTAAAGCCGTTGGTCATCAATGATACTGAAGCTATGAGTATGGTGACTTCAAAGATATTGCTTTTGACTCGTATATGCTTAACACTTCCGACCTGCCACTTGGGTTCATTCGTCTTCTGGATGTGGATAATCGCATAGTTATTCCCATAGAAGCCACCATCCGTGTCCTTGTCACTTCAGAAGATGTTCTTCACTCATGAGCTATTCCTTCCATAGCAGTAAAATCTGATGCTATTCCCGGACGACTCAACCAAACATCATTTACCTCTATTCGTCCTGGATATTTCTATGGTCAATGCTCTGAAATCTGCGGGGCATATCACAGCTTTATACCTATTGTTATTGAGGCTATTCACCATGCTAGCTTCAAATCCTGAATTTTATCCCAAAAAACCTCACTAAGAAGCTAGACAGGGACAAGCGATAGCCTTTTAAGCTATTTTGGGTGACTCCTACTCACCCTTAGTGAAATGCCCCAACTTAACCCAGCCCCTTGATTCATAATTCTAGTAATCTCTTGACTGATTTTCCTCGTTCTACTCATACCTAAGATTAAAAATTTTAACTTTTTTGATAGTCCTCAACCCCCTACCTTACATATCAAAGACCATAATTGACCCTGACTATGAGCTTAAGCCTATTTGATCAATTTTCAACTCCCGTAATATTAGGCTTTCCTCTAATTATTATTGCCTTACTTGTGCCCTCATTTTTCCTCTTGCCCTCCTCGCACCGTTGACTCTCTAACTTAATGATTTTAATTCAAACCTATATTCTAGCCATCAGCACTAAACAAATTTTTACCCCAATCAATGAGAGTGGACACAAATGAGCACTTATTTTAATAACCCTTATTACTTACCTACTAACCTTAAACCTGCTCGGACTCCTCCCTTACACCTTCACCCCCACCACTCAACTGTCTATAAACATAGCTTTTGCAGTCCCCCTATGACTAGCTACGGTAATTCTAGGCCTGCGTAACCAACTCTCCGCATCTTTGGCCCACTTTCTCCCTATTGGCACCCCTTCCCTTTTAATCCCTGTTATAATCCTAATTGAATCTATCAGCCTTATCATCCGCCCCCTAGCCCTAGGAGTGCGTCTAACAGCTAATTTAACAGCAGGTCATCTTCTAATTCAACTTGTATCGATAGCTGCCTTAGCCTTAATTATTACATCTCTAACTACTGCAGCTCTCATCACCTCCCTCCTTTACTTACTAACACTGCTTGAAGTAGCTGTGGCTATAATTCAAGCCTACGTCTTTGTCTTATTAATTAGTTTGTACCTTCAAGAGAACACCTATGGCCCACCAAGCTCACGCCTATCACATAGTAGACCCCAGCCCCTGACCTCTTTCAGGCGCTTTAGCCGCCCTACTCTTAACCTCTGGCTTAGCCCTCTGATTCCACCTTAATAATACCATCATTTTAAACCTAGGCCTGGTCCTAACCCTCTTAACGATATTCCAATGATGACGGGATGTGACCCGAGAAGCTGTCTTCCAAGGTCACCACACGCCACCTGTGCAAAAAGGCTTGCGCTTCGGAATAATCCTTTTTATTACCTCTGAAGTATTTTTCTTCGTGGGATTCTTTTGAGCATTTTATAATGCTAGTCTTTCCCCCACTGTTGAAGTAGGACAATTTTGACCCCCTGCAGGCATTACCCCCCTCAACCCCTTTGAAGTCCCTCTGCTAAACACCGCTGTTCTACTGGCTTCAGGAGTAACAGTGACCTGAGCTCATCACAGCATCATGGAAGGTAACAATAAAGAAGCCCTTCAATCACTTACACTAACAGTTATTTTAGGCCTGTACTTTACAATTCTCCAGGCTATAGAATATTATGAAGCCCCCTTTACAATTGCTGACGGTATTTACGGCACTACTTTCTTTGTCGCCACAGGATTTCATGGACTTCATGTAATTATTGGCTCCCTTTTCCTGTCTACCTGTCTCTTCCGCTTAGCCTCCCATCATTTTACCACCTCCCACCACTTTGGATTTGAAGCCGCAGCTTGATACTGACACTTCGTTGATGTAGTCTGATTATTCCTATATATTTCAATTTACTGATGAGGATCCTACCTTTTTAGTACAACTAGTACTTGCGACTTCCAATCACATAATCTTGGTTAAACCCCAAGAAAAGGTATTGATTTTATCCTTAATTCTTATCTCTTTAGCCCTCACACTAATTTTAGCCTTCATCAGTTTTTGGCTTCCCTCAATCAACCCAGACTCAGAAAAACTTTCTCCCTATGAGTGCGGCTTTGACCCAATAGGATCGGCCCGCCTCCCATTTTCTATACGGTTTTTCCTGGTTGCTATCCTATTCCTTCTCTTCGACCTAGAAATTGCTCTTCTACTTCCCACCCCCTGAGCTATTCATCTACCCTCCCCCCTGCAAACATTCTTTTGAGCCTCATTAATTATTATTATTCTCACTCTCGGTCTGATCTATGAGTGAATTCAAGGAGGATTAGAATGAGCGGAATAGGAAGTTCGTCTAAACAAGACAATTGATTTCGGCTTAATAAACTTTGGTTAAACCCCAAAACTTCCTTAAATGGTTTACATCCCCCTAGCCTTTTCCTCATCTTTCCTTCTAGGCCTCTTAGGCCTAGCATTTCACCGAACACATTTGTTGTCGGCCCTTCTATGTCTTGAAGGCACTATACTTTCTCTCTATTTGGGGGCCTCCCTATGATCCTCCTACATAAGCCTTCCCTCATTTTCTATTGTTCCTATACTTATCCTAACATTCTCAGCCTGTGAGGCGGGAACAGGTCTTGCTCTTATGGTCGCAACAACTCGAACACATGGAACAGACAACTTACAAAGCCTTAATCTCTTAAAATGCTAACTATCCTCATTGCAACTACCCTCCTCTTACCCTCTGCCTGACTTGTTCCTAAGTCATGACTTTGATCTATCTTGACCGCCGAAAGCTTACTTATTGCCTCTTTTAGCACTAAACTTCTTCAAAACCACACATTTGTTCCCTTGCTCAATGTTAATATCCTCTGAAGTGATGATTTATCCTCCCCCCTCCTAGCCTTATCATGCTGGCTTCTCCCACTTATAATTCTGGCAGGAGCAGCCACTAAGTATGAAGAACCAGTAATTTTTCAACGAATGTACATTAACGCCATAATCTTTCTTCAAATTTTTCTCATTACGGCTTTTTCTGCTTACGACTTCACCCTATTTTACATTATATTTGAAGCTACAATTATCCCTACACTATTTATCATTACTCGTTGGGGGCCCCAAGGCCAACGCCTTAAAGCAGGCTCCCAGTTTATATTTTATACCCTAATTGGCTCCCTCCCTCTCCTAATTGCCCTTATTTACCTATGATGCTCTATAGGAACCCAAGTATTTCCGATCCTCAACTTTCTCCCTCTACCTTCTTCCTATCCCTGAGCTAATAAGCTCCTCGGACTCGCCTGCCTTCTAGCTTTTCTTATCAAAATACCTCTGTATGGGGTCCACCTTTGACTTCCTAAAGCCCACGTTGAAGCCCCTATTCCCGGCTCTATAGTACTTGCCGCCATTCTTCTAAAACTGGGGGGCTATGGCATAATACGCATCTCACTTGAATGTGGTCCAGCCTTAAAGACTATTTCCTACCCATTTGTTATCTTATCACTTTGGGGGTTAGTAATGACATGTTTTATTTGTCTCCGACAAACAGACATAAAATCCTTTATTGCCTACTCCTCCGTTGGCCACATAGGAATTGTGATTGCTGGGATCTTAATTGAAACTCCCCTGGGCTTCCATGGGGCCCTAACTGTTATAATTGCCCACGGATTTATCTCATCCCTACTTTTCTACCTAACCAACGCATATTATGAACGGACCCACACTCGAACGATTATCCTTGTTCGAGGACTTAAAGTCTTCGTCCCTCTACTAACCCTTTGATGACTTCTTGCCATTCTAGCTAATATGGCTTTCCCACCAACCCCTAATTTTATTGGGGAAGTTGTCCTTATTCAAACTCTCTATGAATGAGCTACCCCAACCTTTATTTTAACAGGATTGGCCATGATTTTGACGGCTTGATACTCCTTGCACTTCTATGTAGCTATTGCCCACGGAACAGTAATCAAGAACTTTTTCTTATACCCTCCTGACTTAACTAAAGAACAAATTACCGCCCTTCTCCATATGCTTCCCCTGCTACTCTTAACCTTAAAACCCCTAATTCTGGCCATACTCACTTCCTCCTGTAGTTATAGTTTAAATAAAACACTAGATTGTGATTCTAGAAATAGAAGTTAAACCCTTCTTAACAACCGAATCTGTAAGGACTATCAAGACACTGCTAATTTCTTGCACCAAAGTTCAATTCTTTGGCAGGTTCGGCTTTTAAAGGAAAACAGTCTATCCGTTGGTCTTAGGAGCCAATAACTCTTGGTGCAAATCCAAGTAAAAGCTATGAGCACCCCTCTGATTTTCAACTCTATAGTCCTATTAACCGTGTTAACTCTTTTTTATCCCATTATCTCTCCCATGCTCAACCTCACCCCTCCCCCTCACACGTCTATTAAAAACCTTGTCAAACAGGTTTTTTTTATTAGCCTCATTCCTCTCCTCATTCACTTAGATCAGGGAACCGAATCAGTAATTACTAACTTCCACTGAATAAGCATGAACAATCTAGACATTTTTATAAGCTTTAAATTCGACACCTACTCCATTTTCTTTATACCAATCGCTTTTTTTGTAACCTGGTCTATTCTAGAGTTCTCCTCTTGATATATAGCTTCCGACCCTCAAAAAAACTTATTCTTTAAATACCTTCTCCTTTTCTTAATCACTATAATTATTCTTGTTACCGCCAATAACTTAATGCAATTTCTCATTGGTTGAGAGGGGGTTGGAATTATGTCCTTCATTCTGATTGGATGATGACACGCACGATCAGACGCTAGTACTGCAGCGCTACAAGCAGTAATTTACAATCGTGTTGGAGATGTAGGCTTAATTCTTAGTATTATCTGGATTGCAACCAACCTAAACTCTTTAGAGATATCTCAAATTTTTATTCTCTCTAACCCTGACATAATTACCCCCCTTCTAGGATTTATTCTAGCTGCTACAGGTAAATCAGCTCAATTTGGCCTTCACCCATGACTGCCTGCTGCTATAGAAGGTCCAACCCCTGTATCTGCCCTATTACACTCTAGCACTATGGTTGTTGCCGGAATTTTTCTACTTATCCGCATTCATCCTGCCTTAGAAAAAAATGAACTAGCTCTTACACTATGTCTGTGTTTGGGGGCCCTAACAACTCTATTTACAGCGGCCTGTGCCCTAACACAGAATGATATTAAAAAAATTATTGCATTCTCTACTTCAAGCCAACTCGGCTTAATAATAGTTACCATTGGACTCAATTACCCCCACCTAGCTTTTTTCCACATTTGCACCCATGCTTTTTTTAAAGCAATACTTTTCCTCTGTGCAGGTTCCCTAATTCACAGCCTTGACGATGAACAAGACATCCGTAAAATAGGTGGCCTTCAAAACGCTCTCCCAATTACTACCTCTTGTTTAACTATTGGGAGCCTAGCCCTGACAGGAACCCCCTTCCTTGCAGGTTTCTTCTCTAAAGATGCCATTATCGAATCTCTAAATACCTCCTTAATTAACTCCTGGGCCCTTCTTCTCACCCTCTTGGCCACCTCCTTTACAGCTGTTTACAGCTTCCGCATTATCTTCTTTGTCTCTATACATCACCCTCGATCTACTTCCCTACTTCCCATTAACGAAAACAACCCCTCTGTTATTAACCCCATTAAACGCCTTGCTTGAGGAAGCATCTTCTCCGGACTTCTTATCTTTTTCAATCTTATTCCCGTGAAATCCTTAACCTTATCGATACCTTTATATATCAAGCTTGCTGCCCTGATCGTTACTATTCTAGGTCTTGTTGTAGCTGTTGACATCTCTAACCAAACTAAACTCCAAATTATGCTTTCTAACCTAAACCTCCACTCATTTTCTAACCTTTTAGGCTTCTACCCTTCTATTATTCACCGAATAATTCCCCTAAATAACTTAAACTTTGCCCAAAACATTTCTACTCACTTAATTGACATTACCTGACTTGAAAAATCAGGTCCCCAAGGCATTTCTGACCACCAAGTCTCTATGGCTTCTAACGTCTCCTCAATTCAACAAGGAACTCTTAAAGCCTACCTCTCCCTAACCCTTTTATCAGCAGTAATACTAATCTTTCTTTGTCTCTAAACTCCTTACAACCCGCAAGGCGCCCTTATATTGCCCACGACTTAACTCAAGCACAACAAATAATGTTAAAAGCAAAACTCACCCTGCAATAAACAACAGTCATCCTCCATGAAGATATAATACTGAAACCCCTCCTCAATCCCCCTGAACTACTCCTAATTTTGAACCTTCACCAACCTTTTCCATCTTGATTCCCCCCACACTGTAAACTCCAACTCCCAACAAAACCATGTAAATTACTACATACCACCCTACAACTCAATTTCCTCAGGCTTCTGGATAAGGCTCAGCTGTAAGAGCAGCAGAATATGCAAAAACTACCATTATCCCCCCCAAATACACTAAAAATAAGACTATCGACAAAAACGAAGCCCCCGCACTTATAATAACTCAGCACCCAGCCGCCGAAACTACAACTAGTCCTAAAGCAGCAAAATAAGGAGATGGATTTGAAGCAACCGCTACTAATCCTAATACTACACAAATTAAAAAGAATGATATTAAATAAACCATTATTTTCCCCAGGACTCCAACCTGAACCTGTGACACGAAAAATCACTGTTGTAACTCAACTACGAAAACCTTATGATCAACCTCCGAAAAACCCACCCTCTGATTAAAATTGTAAACAACTCCCTAATTGATCTTCCTACACCCCCTAACATCTCCGCCTGATGAAACTTTGGATCACTCCTAGGAACCTGTCTCATTATTCAAATTGCTACAGGGCTATTTCTAGCTATACATTATATCCCTGACACCTCTTCTGCCTTCTCCTCCGTTATTCATATCTGCCGAGACGTAAACTATGGATGACTAATTCGAGGACTCCATGCTAACGGGGCAACCTTCTTTTTTATCTGTATCTACCTCCACATTGGCCGAGGCCTCTATTATGGATCCTTTATTAATAAAGAAGCCTGAAACATCGGAATTATTCTTCTATTTCTTACCATAGCTACAGCCTTCATAGGTTATGTTCTCCCTTGAGGACAGATATCTTTCTGAGGGGCTACAGTAATTACTAATCTTCTTTCTGCTATTCCTTACATCGGAAACGGACTTGTCCAATGAATTTGAGGGGGCTATTCTGTCGACAGCCCAACTTTAACCCGATTTTTTACAATTCACTTTCTTCTTCCTTTCCTTATTGCTGCACTATCAATTATCCATCTCCTTTTTGTCCACCAGGAAGGATCCTCTAACCCTCTAGGAATTAACGCCAACGCTGATAAAATCTCCTTTCACCCCTACTATTCCTATAAAGACTTCGTGGGCATCGCAATCCTACTTCTCGCCCTCCTTCTCCTCACCCTTTTCTGACCTAACCTTCTAACTGACCCAGATAATTTTACTAGTGCCAACCCCCTCGTTACACCCCCACATATTAAACCAGAATGATACTTCCTATTTGCTTACGCCATCCTCCGCTCTATTCCCAACAAACTAGGAGGTGTTCTTGCTCTTGCTTTCTCTATTGTAGCCCTCGTCTTTATCCCTCTAATTCATACTTCCCTCCAACGAAGCTATGCCTTTCGGCCTCTCTCCCAATACCTCTTCTGGGTCCTAATTGCCGACACCCTAATACTCACCTGAATTGGCGGCCAACCTGTAGAAGACCCCTTCATCTTCATTGGCCAATTAGCCTCATGCATCTACTTCCTCACCCTAATTATCGCCGTTCCCGTATTAGGATGACTAGAAAATAAATCTTTAAACTGATAGTCCCAGTAGCTTAACCAAAGCATTGGTCTTGTAAACCGAAGATTGAGATCTAACCTTTCTCCTGAGACTCGCAACTAAAGGAATTTAACCTCTATCTTTGGCCCCCAAAGCCAATATTCTAATTTAACTAAGTTGCGATATACTATAGGGCATTATCCCTACAGTCCACACGAATATTCTTTCGTATCACTTATGCCCTTCTAGCATTATATATATGCTTTTTCCACTATATATGCTTAATAGGGCATTATCCCTACAGTCCACACGAATATTCTTTCGTATCACTTATGCCCTTCTAGCATTATATATATGCTTTTTCCACTATATATGCTTAATAGGGCATTATCCCTACAGTCCACACGAATATTCTTTCGTATCACTTATGCCCTTCTAGCATTATATATATGCTTTTTCCACTATATATGCTTAATAGGGCATTATCCCTACAGTCCACACGAATATTCTTTCGTATCACTTATGCCCTTCTAGCATTATATATATGCTTTTTCCACTATATATGCTTAATAGGGCATTATCCCTACAGTCCGCATCACATTACTATTCTTGGTTAATATTACCTACGTTTCCTACTAACATGAATATCCCTGTTCATAATTCACTCTTTATCCCCTTTGGCTAGCCAACAAATACTTAACACTTCCATTTTTTTTTTTTTTTTACCATGGATATCCACCTGGATAATATTACCTTGATTAACAGACTCAAGTACAGTATTCGCTTATAATAATGTATTCGTACTAAATATCTTTGAATCACCCTACAAAGACCTTCAATGGCTAGTTATTTCACTAAGAGCCAAGATCGTTTATTGCTTATCGTCTAGATGGCCCATGGTAACCCTAACTGTGTTCAGGTATTTGGATGATCTTACCTTCCGGTGGATCACCCACAAGTCGACCCTTCAGCCCGATTCAGGAGGCCTCTGTTGATACTGAATCTCAAGTTCATTTATTGTAAACCGATCATTCCGTGATCTTCAAAAGACCTCCCTCGTTTTGTTCTTTACTCTAGATGGCCCATGGTAACCCTAACTGTGCTCACAGGCTTTTGGTAGGTAAAAGGGGGGTCCTTTCACTTGACATCCCGGTGTATCAAGCACTCTTATAAGGTTGTGCATCGCATTAAGTTTAAGGACGTTCACCCTTATTAAAGGTTTCAAAGCCGTGAATGCTCGATAGACATTACCTGTTTTTTAAATTTTTTAAATTTACACCATTAGTTCCTAGAATCAATTAATTTTCTTCCAAATTTTTTTTTCGGAACCCCCCCTACCCCCCCTTGCTAGGCTTAAAAAATTTGTCTCCTGAAGAACCCCCGAAATCCAAGAATCTTTTATGCCCACCAAGAAGGTACTTTACCTCTTCCACCTATGCTGATTTGTATCTCCTTACAAGCACCTGTTTTCGCTCCATAGAACTTGCTCAGGCAATTGCCCTGAAGTATTAACATCCTCATATAATAAGCCCCAAGCACGCAATACTAACATCTATAGTACCTGTTGTCTACGTTAATCTAATCTTTTACTTGCAACGCATTAAATTATATATATATATATACATTTTTTATTTATAGTACCTGTTGTCTACGTTAATCTAATCTTTTACTTGCAACGCATTAAATTATATATATATATTTTATTTATAGTACCTGTTGTCTACGTTAATCTAATCTTTTACTTGCAACGCATTAAATTATATACAATTTATTTGTCCT